TATTTGTGAACACTGTGAATGGCATTTGAAAATGAATAGTTCAGATAGAATAGATCTTTCGGTCGATCCGGATACTTGGACTCCTAGGGACGAAGACATGGTCTCTCTAGATCCCATTGAATTTCATTCAGAGGACGAACCTTATAAAGATCGTCTTGCTGCTTATCAAACAAAGACGGGATTACCCGAGGCTGTTCAAACAGGCATAGGCGAACTAAATGGCATTCCCGTAGCAGTTGCGGCTATGGATTTTGAGTTTATTGGGGGCAGTATGGGATCCGTAGTCGGGGAGAAAATCACCCGTTTGATTGAATACGCTACCAATCAATTGCTACCTCTTATTATAGTGTGTGCTTCCGGGGGGGCGCGCATGCAAGAAGGAAGTGTGAGCTTGATGCAAATGGCTAAAATAGCATCTGCTTTATATGATTATCAATCAAATAACAAGTTGTTTTATATATCAATCCTTGCATCTCCTACTACTGGTGGGGTGACGGCTAGTTTTGGTATGTTGGGTGATATCATTATTGCCGAACCCAATGCTTACATTGCTTTTGCGGGTAAAAGAGTAATTGAAGAAACATTGAAAAAACCAGTACCCGAAGGTTCGCAAGAGACTGAATATTTATTCGAGAAGGGCTTATTCGACCTAATCGTACCACGGAATCTTTTAAAAAGTGTTCTGACTGAGTTATTTAAGCTCCACGCTTTCTTTCCTTTGACTAAAAATTCAAATCAAAACCAAATAGAGTGCTAAGTTCAATTATTTGTAGCAAAGGAGTAGTTAGTGTATTCGGAATTAAAGGAAATAGGCATTTTGTTTGGTGAACTAACATCTAATTGTACAAAGATAAATAAGTTCATTTATTTAGATCTACATTTTATTATTTATTATATATCCTCGCTTAGATATAATATAGATATAGAGATACTTAGATCTATACTAAGAATTGAAGTAGGAATTAATAGTTCTAGTTAAATATTAATGTTAAATAATAATGAAAATTCTTAATTATAATTATTATAAGATATCTTTATTTATAAATAATAATAATAGGTACGAACAATAAATCGAGGTACCCAGTCTATGAACCTTCCCGCTTTTTTTGTGCCTTTAGTAGGCCTAGTATTTCCGGCAATTGCAATGGCTTCTTTATCTCTTCATGTTCAAGAAAACAAGATTGTTTAGACCTGACGGACCCCACCGCTTCTATTTTTTTTTTCAAAAACTTAGACTTGCATCATAACTAACACAGATATCTATATCTATTTAGCGAAATATGATATAACATGTGATTTCTGCCGAACATAAAGACATAAAGTAAAGGACTCTTATACCTGTAGAAACATAATAATATATGGGTAAATGAATTCTAGCGGTTTTCAAATCGAACGGGATCGCTAGATGGCTGAAATAAAAAGTCCTCGGATCTATATGAATCATATGAAGGGTATGTTATTATTTAAGTTTAGATTAGATCTAAGTAATTTGATGAATTACTCCTAAAGGTTCACATTAAACTAGTGCTAGTTGATGAGCGTTACTTCGGAAACAAAACAAAAAAGCTAAAGTCAAATTAATTTGAGGGTTTCTCTCAATTCCAATAAAATACAATCGGATCAAGTATGAATTGGCGATCAGAACATATATGGATAGAACTTATAACGGAGTCTCGAAAAATAAGTAATTTCTGCTGGGCCTTTATCCTTTTTTTAGGTTCATTAGGATTCTTATTGGTTGGAACTTCCAGTTATCTTGGTAGAAATTTGATATCTTTTTTTCCGTCTCAGCAAATCATTTTTGTTCCCCAAGGTATCGTGATGTCTTTCTACGGAATCGCGGGTCTCTTTATTAGTTCCTATTTGTGGTGCACAATTTCCTGGAATGTAGGCAGCGGTTATGATCGATTCGACAGAAAGGAAGGCATAGTGTGCATTTTTCGGTGGGGATTTCCTGGAAAAAATCGTCGTATATTCCTCCGATTCCTTATAAAAGATATTCAGTCCATTAGAATAGAAGTTCAAGAGGGTATTTATGCCCGTCGTGTCCTTTATATGGACATCCGGGGCCAGGGGGCCATTCCCTTAACGCGTACTGATGAAAATTTGACTCCACGAGAAATTGAACAAAAAGCTGCTGAATTGGCCTATTTCTTGCGTGTACCAATTGAAGTATTTTGAAAAAAAAAACGGGAAATGGGTTTTTTGAGGGAAAAATGCAAGAATCCCCTTTTTTCTATAAAATAACCTAAGTGAAGTTTCATCAGAAGGGTCATTCGAGCCAAAGCGGGCGGAACAACTACAAACCGAAATTCTTTAGTTTTGTCACTCGACGTTTTAGTTTCTCCTTTCTTTTGTGTTCCTTAATAACCAACACAAAAATAACAATTCGATTTCTTAATTTAGATTTATTAATAATGATAATTAGCCAATTTCTGGTTTGTTTTGCTACTTTGAGTATTGCAATATCTTTCCCTCAATTATTCTACTATTCCCGTCTGTGAGCAATCAGTAAATTTTTTTTTGAAATATTGGATATTGTGGATTCTTTTGTCTCAAAATTGGATTAATATTCATTACTTAAAGCGTTTCTTTCAGTCATTCGTTGAAAGGAGACAGTTGTTTCGAATTTGTCCAATTGAGATATCGGGAAACTCAATTTTGTTAGTATTTCTTCATTCGAAATGGATTGATTTGTAGTCGATTTCTCTAGTCTTTCGAGATTGAACGTGAAAGACTAATCAAAAAATCACAACTAAAATAGATTGATAGGTTCCATACCTTGTATAGAACGCATGCGTGAAAGAGGGATTCGATCACATAGAGTCGACGAATGAGGTGGGTTGATTAACAATTCACAGATGAAAAAATGACAAAAAAGAAAGCATCAACTCCTCTTGTATATATAGTATTTTTTCCTTGGTGGCTTTCTCTCTCATTCCAAAAAAGTCTGGAATCTTGGGTTACTGATTGGTGGAATGCCGGGCAATCCGAAATTTTTTTGAATGATATTCAAGAAAGGGGTATTCTAGAAAAATTCATAGAATTAGAGGAACTCCTCGTCTTGGACGAAATGATCGAAGAATACTCGGAGACACGTCTACACAAGCTTACTATAGGAATACAAAAAGAAACGATCCAATTAATCAAGATACACAACGAAGATCGTATCCATACGATTTTTCACTTCTCAATAAATATAATCTGTTTTGTTATTCTCAGTGGTTATTCTATTTTGGGTAATGAAGAACTTGGTATTCTTAACTCTTGGGCCCAGGAATTCCTATATAACCTAAGCGACACAGTCAAAGCTTTTTGTATTCTTTTATTAACCGATTTATGTATGGGATTCCATTCACCCCACGGTTGGGAATTACTGATTGTCTCTGTCTACAAAGATTTTGGATTTGTTCAGAATGATCAAATCATATCGGGTCTTGTTTCCACTTTTCCAGTCATTCTTGATACAGTTTTTAAATATTGGATTTTCCGTTATTTAAATCGCGTATCTCCGTCACTTGTAGTTATTTATCGTTCAATGAATGACTGATAACAGATCCACTCATATTAATCTAATCCAATTCGAGGGTTTGCAACTTTTGAGTTGTACATAAACAAAGCGTTGAAATTTTATGCTTTCTATTTCTAGTTTTACCCATCTTCAGGATTCATCCTATATTATTTATTATTCCAGTAAGCAGTAAAATTTTTATTATTCCAGAGTAACTAACAGAATCGTGGATAGGGAACTATACTAGCGACTTACCCCACCTATTGTAGAAATTTTGGTATCAACGATTGAACCATGGAAACTATAAATATTTTTTCTTGGATAAAGGAACAGATTACTCGATCTATTTCCGTATCGCTCATGATATATATCATAACCCAGACGGCGGTTTCAAATGCATATCCCATTTTTGCACAGCAGGGTTATGAAAATCCACGCGAAGCGACGGGGCGTATTGTATGTGCCAATTGTCATTTAGCTAACAAGCCCGTGGATATTGAGGTACCGCAAGCGGTACTTCCGGATACTGTATTTGAAGCGGTTGTTCGAATTCCTTATGATATACAACTGAAACAAGTTCTTGCTAATGGTAAAAGGGGGGGTTTGAATGTAGGGGCTGTTCTTATTTTACCGGAAGGTTTTGAATTAGCTCCCCCCGATCGTATTTCTCCCGAGATGAAGGAAAAGATAGGAAATTTGTCTTTTCAGAGCTATGGCCCTAATAAAAAAAATATTCTTGTGATAGGCCCTGTCCCCGGTCAGAAATATAGTGAAATTGCCTTTCCTATTCTTTCCCCTGACCCCGCTACTAAGAAAGATGTTCACTTCTTAAAATATCCTATATACGTAGGCGGGAACAGGGGAAGGGGTCAGATTTATCCGGACGGGAGCAAGAGTAACAATACAGTTTATAATGCTACAGCAGCGGGTATAGTAAGCAAAATTATACGAAAAGAAAAGAAGGGGGGGTATGAAATAACCATAACAGACCCGGATGGACGTCAAGTGGTCGATATTATCCCCCCAGGACCAGAACTTCTTATTTCAGAGGATGAATCCGTGAAATTTGATCAACCATTAACGAGTAATCCTAATGTGGGCGGATTTGGTCAGGGGGATACGGAAATAGTACTTCAAGATCCATTACGTGTCCAAGGCCTTTTATTGTTCTTGGCATCCGTTATTTTGGCACAAATCTTTTTGGTTCTTAAAAAGAAACAGTTCGAGAAGGTTCAATTGGCTGAAATGAATTTCTAGCCTTGCGGATTTATTGACATCAAGTTTCTAAAAGGGATTTTTCCTCTTACCAGCCTTCGGCACAAGAAAGGGAATTTGCTACACCCGCTTCTTGTGTCGAAGAGTAAAGATTCTTGATCCTCTTTTTCAAATATTCCCAGTCTTTTTTTCCAGATTTACCAGACCCCTTTTTTTTTACGAAACATTCTAAGTATAAGAAGTAGTGGACAAATAAAAAAACAAGAGGGGAATT